TATTTAAAATGTAGGATCATACCAAAAACTAAATAATATTATTTAATATATAGTAATTAAAGCAATTAATAAATTCGAATAAATTAAAAAGGCGTTCTTATTCGAAACGCCTTGTGATCTTCAACCAATTTTGCGCTTCAATATAATTACCCGGAGTAAGCGCTAGAGCTTGTTTCCAATATTCGGCAGCTTGAGCGAACCAAGCCTCCGCAATTTCAGAATCCCCTTGTCGAATGGCCTGTTCTCCCCGGTCGGAATAGGGGGTAAATTCCTTCCCTTAGAACCGTACTTGAGAGTTTCCGACCTCATACGGCTCAACGGTCAAGCTCTTTTGGTGTACGTTTTTTGAATCTACCATATATAATTAAATATAATTTAATGAGATTTCTCGTGGATCCATCACATTTTTTATACCAAAAGAACAAGAAGTTATGAGTTTCAAACTGGAATTTTGATTACTAATTTACTCAGTTTTATCTTTTCTCCCGCCTTTATTAAAGTAGAGGCATTTCCGCTCCGCCATCAGTAGAGTTTTCTAAAAAGGTAACTATCTCGGTTTAATATATAACGATATTTATTATAGAATCCGTGAAAAAGACTTTCTTTTATAAGAAGGGCTTACTATCTTTGGGATCTGATGCTACACCGCTGCTCAATACCTTAGGGGATCCACTCTATTACAGAAGTGGATTCCTAACTTTTATTTCATATCATGACATAGACATAAATAAGCAGGTTTTTTATTATATTGTCCCAAAACCTCGCGAATTGATCTTTACGGCGCTTCCTCTATCAATTAGATCCTTTATCCATCGAATAAAAGTATCTAGGCATTCCTATTTCTTCTTAAAATTTTATGAAGTTAATTTGGTTGCTACAGCTGATAAAAATCGTTGTTGTGGACGATACATATGTAGAAAGCCTATATTTGGTTTTTCTAGTATTTTTATGTTCTTTTTCCTTTTTTATTTCTATAGTGGAGATAGTCGCACGTAATGACAGATCACGGCCATATTATTAAAGGCTTGTGGTAAGAAAGGGTTTCGCTCTAGTGCACGAAAATAATATTCCAAAGCTTTTGTATGGTCTCCGTTTCTTGTGTGGATAAGGCCTATGTTATAAAGTATATAACTTCGGTCATAGGGATCAATTTCTAGTCGCATAGCTTCATAATAATTCTGTAAAGCTTCCGCATAATTTCCTTCGGATTGAGCCGACATCCGTTACGGTCGTCATTCGATTCAAAAAATCTCCGTTTCAGAACCGTACATGAGATTTTCATCTCATACGGCTCCTCCTTTATGTACATAATGAAACTAATACATGGAATAAAAAAAGATTGAAATTTTCTCATTATAAACTAAGTGGGGCTGGTGTTTTTACAAGAAATCTCTAACCAACCTTTTTGTAAAAGATTTTTCCTCAACATCAAATCTGTTGATACTAGATAAAAAAGGGGTGACTCCTGCAATTTTTTTGTCTAAATGCCGCGTAATTTTCAGGAATTAGTCACTTCAACAGTTTTCTATGGTTATACGGGTATCCAAACACGAACGAGATGGGTGTTTGTTGTCCCAACCATTCTTGCGAGTCCTGATCCTCATAAGGAAAAAGTCTAATTTATAACAAAGTTTTCCTGTTGTTGATTCCAAAAAGTAGTGCCTCTTCCTCTATGCCTCCTATTAGTACTAGTGGAGGAGGTTTGACCTAACACAAGCATAGGTGTAACCTTTCGCTCAATACTTATAATCAACAATTAAAGCATTTGAGGTTGCATTAATCGGGGATACACGACAGAAGGGCTTGATTTATTTACAAACTTCACCTTCAACAAGCGTAGATTTATTTCAAATAATTTTTATTCCTTATATCCCGAATAAGTATCATGCTACTTTCTCCTAAGAACATTAAAAAATAGAAATAAATTTAATTCTAAAAATTAAAGATAAAGTAGAAAATAACTAAAAAAAAAGAATCAAATCGCACCATCTCTGTAATAAGCGAATGCCTCCTTCTCCCCCGAAGTTGTCGGAATTATTCGTAATAATATATTGGCTACAATAGAGAAGGTCTTATCAATAAAATTTCCAGTTATTCCAGATCTAGACATAGGCAGAAATTCATGCTATAATTTATTTTAACTCCCTTCGTGAGAAAATAATCCCACAATTTAAGGAATTTTCCAATACAAAATAACATAAAACCAGACTCAGTAAAATTAAACTTCTACTCAAACTCAAATTCTTTTTTGCAGGAATCCATAAAAACTAATAAATATTGAGAACGGTTAGATTTCATTGAAATGAAAATATAGTTGTATTAAAAATATTGGAAAATTTTTAGATTGCATCAAAGTTGAAAAATTACCGAATTTATTTGAAGCTGTAGGAAAATTCAAGAAGTTTTGAGTAAATTATGATCCAAAGAGGAAAAAGAGTTGAATAATTGCTCTATCATGGATGAAAATAAAATAGAATAAAGGTCTAAACTAAAAAATGATCTAAAAAGCGCCATTAAAAATAGTATAAAAAAATGAGCAATCGGTGAAGTGGGTCTAACTAATTTATTTAATCCGGTAGACAATTAAAAAAAAATAAAATAAGGAGTCCCATCTTCGTAAACATGACATGAATAAATGCTTTTTTTTTACAATTTGTCTACACGATTAATTATCTAATTTACCTAGTCTCGACTAAGATTTTAAAAAGTTTTTTCCCTTTTTTTAGTTAAAATAAAGTGTATGCTTTTATCCAAAACGCAAAACTATTTTTTCGATTTATTAGCAACTTTATCATTATGTAGGAGAGATGGCCGAGTGGTTCAAGGCGTAGCATTGGAAATGCTATGTAGGCTTTTGTTTACCGAGGGTTCGAATCCCTCTCTTTCCGTACCCGTCACCTAATTCAATAACGTTAATGTTATTAAACGCAATATCTCAAATAAAATACACGATTAATTATTGCAACAGTTAGGGCTTTCTTGGATATATTTTCGCTATTCCTAATCCCAATTGCTATAATATTTAAAATACTAGAAAGAATGGACAAGGAATTAAAACCTCCCTATCAATCTATGATACGAGACATGAACAGGAAGAATCCTCGGAAAAAACCCCTTACTCTTTATATGGGTGTAAAGGGGGGGGGGTAAAATTCTCCAAATTCTTCTTATTTTAGTTAGATTTAAGTCTGACGAGAATAATATTCTACAACCAGCAATTCATTTATTTTCAAACCGACCCATTTACTATCTAGTATTTCATTGACCGATCCTTTATATTGGAATGGATGAAGGGTCAAATGTTTTGGCAATTCCTCACGGGAGGATGAATCAATATACTTTTGAACCAGAGACTTAGATTTTTGTTTATCTCTCACGATAATAATATCGCGGGGTTTGCAGCGATAACTTGGTATATCTACTATACCACCATTAACTAAAATATGTCTATGATTAACCAATTGGCGGGCTTGAGGAATAGTCGAAGTTAGACCTAATCTAAAAAGGATGTTATCCAACCGCATTTCAAGCAATTGTAGTAAAACTTGACCTGTGGACCCTTTTGCTTTTCCGGCGATATGAACGTATTTAAGTAATTGTTGTTCTGTAAGACCATAATGAAAACGTAATTTTTGTTTTTCTTCTAAACGAATACGATATTGAGATTTTTTACCGGGGCGTAATTGGTTTCTAAAATCGTTTCCTGTTCTAGGCTTTTTAGTTGTTAGTCCCGGTAAAGCACCCAGACGACGTATTTTTTTGAAACGTGGTCCTCTGTAACGCGACATAAAGACTCCTTATGAAGTTGCATAAACCGAAATGAAATATGAAATTAAACTAAAGAATAAATATAAAAAAAGAAAAATACAACATAAAATGTAAATTCAATAAAATAAAAAATTGATAAAAATTTATTGAAATATTATACTAGAAAGAATAATTAGATGAATTCTCTTAATATTCTGGCCTTAATAGATTATATATCTAATTTATCGTATTTCGATTAAATAATATAAAACGAGTAAATACTAAAAACTCTTAAAACATATTTTTTTTATCATATTAATAGAAATTATTCTAATAAGAATATAAACATCAAAAAAAGTAAGGGCTCTTTTCTTGATTGATTTAGTGGACATAGAAAAAACTCCTTCAATTCTTTTTTTATTATAATTTCTTAGGAGATACTACAAGAGTGCCATTTGGTAAAAGTATAAAAAGCCTTCTCAATTTATTTGATTTCACATTTTCCACTATGAAAAAAATCAAACAGATGGAGAAAAGCCCGCTATCGGAGTCGAACCGATGACCATCGCATTACAAATGCGATGCTCTAACCTCTGAGCTAAGTGGGCTTACATAATATAAATTGTATACATACAGGAGTTTAGTAAACTACAGGAATTTTCGCTATTAACTCGTCACATAACAATTAATTTCTAATTGGATCCTTTTCTTTTATCAAATATATGATTATCGATATCTTAATTAGATAGTAAGATTTTTTTTAATGGTTTTTCCTATACTATATTTAGATTTATTAATCTAATTTTATTTAAAAAAACCTTTAATTGGGTTCAATTTTTATTACATAATTGAAACAAATAACTTTAAATAAATTAGCGGAGTCGATTTAAAATTTTAAATATCTAGAAATATAAAATCAAAAAATTAAACGAATTTATTTAAATTCGTTCAGTTTAAATTGTTTTTTTATTAAAAAGGGGAATTTTTAGTTATAGCCATTAGATTTGTTAGAGATATTTAATTATTCAATATATAGAATAATTCAAATTCCTTTTAGTTATTTTTCGTTCGATAAGGACTAACACAAAAACAAAAGAATCGATCGTTCAAGTATTCAAAATTGAACGCTAAAAATAAAAAAAAAAATTAGGTAAAAAATATATATACCTAGAATAATACTATTAAGCCTATATATACTATATATGTAGTATAATATACTATATATATGTTATGTATGAATCAATAAAATATAT